TTCATCATTAACTTCATCAGAAATGATCGGCTTGCCCCGAAATGACCTGGCCCAATAGGGAAATTCCAATTCATTGGGCCTTTCGATCCAATCAAATAGAAAGCCCAAAGGTTGCCATATTCTAGGAGCCCAAACTATGTGATCGACTACATCCTCCGCTAACTGTTGCGGGTCGGTGCCTTCTGCCCATTCTTTAAACTCCGATTCATAGAGAAATCTACGATCAAAGATAGAACGAGATCCATTTTCCATCATCTCTAAGGGATTCCTTGGTTCGGGCCGAAGAAGCGAGGATCCCACCAGAGCGCCTTCTACTACTTCTAATAGGCCATCAACTAGATCAGAATCCGTCTCAACGAGTCTATAAGAAGTGATCCAAATTTTTTCATCGGGTCCGGGTAGAGACCAAAGATCTTGAGCGACCGATCCGGCAGAACAACTCAAAAGATAAAGAAGTATCGTTAATTTATTCATGCTCGTTCCAAGTTCGAAGAACCATTTGTACAAATAAGGATCCCCTTCGTAACATGATTGCTTCTTCATATAGATAGATATAGGATCTATAAGGCAGCAATTATTTATAAGTACATTTTGTGCAACAGCCCTTCCTATCTGATAGAAAAGGATCCCATGATCCGGAACCGGTCTTACATGGGCTCGCAACTCCCAAGTTTGTCTATGAAGAGCAAATCTAATTGTATTAGTGTCTATAATGGATTTCTTCTGTGTAATACTAATCGATAGGGCCTCATTGGTAATTGCTACAAGATCTCGTGCATTGTAACCCATGGCTATGGACCCGAATCCATATCCATTAGTATGGAACATTTTCTTTTCCAAGTGAAATCCCCTAGTATATGAAAGGGTGAAAACGTGCTTTCGTTGTTGTGGAATAAGAAGCCTTCGTATCTTAATGCATGTATTTAATTTATTCGGAGCTATTAGAGCGGGATCCACTTTTTGGGGAATATGAGTCGAAGCAATAACAAGAATATCTCTAGTGGACCGTCTTTCACTATCCCCGGAGAGAGAGTTCCATAATAAACCGAGGGACTCCGACTCATCCACATACAGATCATGAATGTTTGGAATCCATACTATGCAAGGAGACATTGTTCTTGCCAATTCGAATTGCAAGTTGATAGAAGCTAGGTCTATTTCCAACTCGACGATATACCTAAGTATCTCATCATCCACCGTATACTCCTCCCTCAGCTCCGGGTCCGAGTCCAAGTTCGAATAAATATAGTCACGATCATCAATATCGTCCCCATCTTTAAGCGCATACATATATTCCTTAGCAGGATCGCTATCATCATCAATACCACCAATATCCACATCATCAAGCGCTTCCGTATAGTCCTCAGGATCGAGATCATCAATAACTATTTTCAAATCCAGCTTGTTCAGAAATACCGTAATGAAAGGAAGATAGGAGTTTGTCGCTAGGGATTTGACCAAATAGGATCGTCCAGTTCCTATAGGACCTATCACTAAAATACCCCTCGAGGGGGATAGGGCTAGGCGGAACGAAAAGGGTTTTGGTTTTCCATGAGATGGGAAATGAAAACTATTAGCCCCACACGAGGTTTGTGAATAAGTGATTGTCTGATAATGAGCAAGGAATATCCGTCTTTCTGCTAAACAGGATGTATTGAACTCATAATTCATTAGATCCTTTTGATGAATGTCAACTAAGTATCGTAAGTAAATTGCTCCCGCTTGTTCAAACATTTGATAACCATAGTCACTCTTTACTAAATGATCAATATGAGTCAGACTCCGGAGAATTTGATCAATCCCTTTTTCTGGCCTTAAGGTGGAGAAATGAAACGAGTAAACTCTCTCTTTATCCAAAAACCAATCACAGGTCTCGATCCAGGATTCTATTTCATCATGAGTCTGAAACCTTTGTCCTTTTCTTATCCATGAATAGATCTCTTTACTTGTATGACTTAGCTGTCTTGTATTTCTCGAAAAAGTGATTCGATTGGTGGGATTTGGTATGATACTTATGAGATCGATGAGATTGAAAAAGATCTTCTGTATAAATTGGACCCCGGGACCACCACCAAATCGCGCAAAACCCAGTATTTCTGTTAGAAAATCTTCGGATTGTTCCCGAGCAACTAGAAAGAGATTCTTTAACCAGAAAGAATTCGGTTCAGGTTTAGGATACCCATCCACAAGTTTGGACACCTCAATCGTGTATGATGGAATCGTCAAAGATTTTATCCTCTCGAACTCTGTCTGTAACTCACTAGAGTCTAGAGAAACAGAGAAAAGAAGTACCTGAACGAGACATCCAGCAAGAAGAAGAAGTAAAAGGCTTGAATAGAGGAACTCCCGAACATTTGGCGAGCTCAGATGTGTCGATATCAACGGTGACTCATTATTTCGATGAATCATTTCTTCGACGCGAAGAAGCCTACGGAAACACTTCCACGAAATATCACTTGAAATCTCACTTATCGGTGCCCACAATCCCCACAATTTTAGC